AATGATGTGCCTGAAAAAAGGGTAATTTTGATAGAATTAATTATGTGAAATCCACCTTCATTAGACCCCAAAAATTACACATGACAGGTTAAACTGTCTCTTTTAACATCAAAAGTTAATATACATCCTATATTAAAGTGTAGCCAAAAAGGTAAGCTAAGCATAAGCTACTGGGTTCATACCCCATTTATAAAGATCTTCTTTTCTTTTTAATTTTAAAATTATACAAAATCTTATTTTTCAATACAATATTAATTGGTTCTTTAATTTCAATTTCAGCTTATTCCTGATTTAATATATGAATTGGGTTAGAAATTAATTTATTAAGAATTATTCCATTAATAAAATCTAATAAAAATATTTTTCCAGCAGAAGCTTCATTAAAATACTTTATTACTCAAACTTTAGCCTCAACAATTATTCTATTCACTATGATTTTATCTTTAATCTCTTCGGATTATATCCCCAATAATACCGATTATTGATTAATGATAATGATAAATTCAGCGTTATTAACTAAGCTAGGAGCAGCCCCATTCCATGCTTGATTCCCTGAAGTCATAGAAGGATTAAATTGAATAAACAACCTGATTTTATTAACATGACAAAAATTAGCCCCAATAGTTTTAATCATGTATAATTTAAAAATAATATGATTTTTGATATTTATCATTATAACTTCCTCAATTATTAGAGGAATCATAGGTTTTAATCAAACAAGTTTACGAAAAATTATAGCTTATTCTTCAATTAATCATATCAGTTGAATGCTAGCTGGAATACTTAATTCAAAATTAATTTGATTAACTTATTTTATTATCTATTTTTTAATTAGTTTAAACATTGTCATTATTTTTCATCAATTTAATCTATTTAATGTAAACCAGTTATTTTATTCAATAAATTCAAATAAATTAACTAAATTATTTTTCATTTTTAATTTCCTTTCTTTAGGAGGTCTACCCCCATTTTTAGGATTCTTGCCAAAATGAATTGTTATTGATAATTTAGTTTTAAACCAAATATACTCCTTAAGATTAATTTTAATTATGTCAACCCTAATTACTCTATATTTTTACATTCGGTTAACATTTTCTACTTTAACAATTTTAATAAGAGAAAATTTAATTAAACCAACTAAACTAAATAATTTTATTTGATTATTTTTAAATCTTTTTACTTTACTTAGCCTATTCCTTTGCACAAGAATTTTAAATATTCTTTAADGGATTTAAGTTAAGTTAAACTTTCAACCTTCAAAGTTGGATATAGATTTTATCTAAGCCTTAAAAATTATTTACCTTTAAATTTGCAATTTAATATCATAGTTGAATATAAGACTTGGTAAAAGAATAAAATTATTCGTAAATAAATTTACAGTTTATTGCCTGATCTCAGCCATTTCACCGAATAAATGATTGTTTTCTACTAATCATAAAGATATCGGTACATTATACTTTATTTTCGGTATTTGGGCTGGAATAGTAGGAACTTCTCTAAGAATTTTGGTTCGAACAGAATTAGGAAGACCAGGAACATTAATTGGAAATGACCAAATTTATAACGTCATTGTAACAGCACATGCTTTCATCATAATTTTTTTCATAGTAATACCCATTATAATTGGAGGATTTGGAAATTGATTAGTCCCTCTAATAATTGGAGCCCCAGATATAGCCTTTCCTCGAATAAATAATATGAGATTTTGATTATTACCCCCATCACTATTTCTATTAATTATAAGAAGAATTGTCGAAAGAGGAGCAGGAACAGGATGAACAGTTTACCCCCCGCTTTCATCTAATATTGCTCATGGAGGTTCTTCAGTAGATTTAGCTATTTTTAGACTTCATCTAGCTGGAATTTCATCAATTTTGGGTGCAATTAATTTTATTACTACTGTAATCAATATACGACCAAAAGGCATAACATTAGACCGTATACCATTATTTGTTTGAGCTGTAACAATTACAGCAATTTTACTCTTACTTTCATTACCAGTATTAGCAGGAGCTATTACAATACTTTTAACAGATCGAAATTTAAACACTTCTTTTTTTGACCCTGCAGGAGGAGGAGATCCAATTCTTTATCAACACTTATTTTGATTTTTTGGACATCCTGAAGTTTATATTTTAATTTTACCTGGATTTGGTTTAATTTCTCATATTGTTAGCCAAGAAAGAAGAAAAAAAGAAGCTTTTGGAACACTAGGGATAATTTACGCAATAATAGCAATTGGATTATTAGGGTTTATTGTTTGAGCTCATCATATATTTACAGTAGGAATAGATGTAGATACTCGAGCTTATTTTACATCAGCAACTATAATTATTGCAGTTCCTACAGGAATTAAAGTTTTTAGTTGATTAGCAACCTTTCACGGATCAAGAATTAACTATAGACCAGTCACACTTTGGGCTTTAGGATTTATTTTTCTATTTACAGTAGGTGGATTAACCGGAGTAGTCTTAGCAAATTCATCAATTGATATTATTCTTCATGACACATACTATGTTGTAGCTCATTTTCATTATGTTCTTTCTATAGGAGCAGTATTTGCTATTATAGCAGGATTAGTTCAATGATTCCCATTATTTACTGGATTAACTTTAAATAATTTTTTCCTAAAAATTCAATTTTTTATTATATTCATTGGAGTAAATTTAACTTTTTTCCCCCAACATTTCTTAGGATTAATAGGTATACCTCGACGATACTCTGATTACCCAGATATCTTTACTCTATGAAATATTGTTTCATCAATTGGTTCTTTAATTTCCTTAATTAGAGTAATCTTTTTATTATTCATTTTTTGAGAAGCTTTTTCAATCCAACGAAAAAGAATTTCTTCTTTAAGAATAAATTCCTCTATTGAATGATTACAATCAAATCCTCCAAGAGAACATAGTTATTCTGAATTACCAATACTATCTGCTAATTTCTAATATGGCAGATTAGTGCATTGGACTTAAACCCCAAATATAAAGTTTAAACTTTTTTTAGAAATTTCAACTTGAAAAAATTTTATATTACAAGATAGAGCTTCCCCATTAATAGAACAATTATCTTATTTTCATGATCATGCTTTAATAATTTTAGTAGTAATTACAGTTCTAGTTGGACAATTATTATTTTCTTTATTTTTCAATAAATTTTTACATCGATATTTACTTGAAGGTCAATTAATTGAAATTATTTGAACTATTCTTCCAACTATTACCTTAGTTTTTATTGCAATTCCCTCTCTTCGATTAATTTATATTTTAGATGAAATTAATAACCCAATAATTACTATTAAAACAATTGGGCACCAATGATACTGATCATATGAATATTCTGATTTTAAAACTATTGAATTTGATTCATATATAATTCCTATTAATGAAATAAATTCTTTCAATTTCCGTCTTTTAGATGTAGATAATCGAGTAATAATCCCATTTGAATCAAATATTCGTATATTAATTACATCAGCCGACGTAATTCATTCTTGGACCATTCCTTCTTTAGGAGTTAAAGTAGATGGAACCCCTGGACGATTAAACCAAACAAGATTTTTTATTAATCGATCAGGTTTATTTTTTGGGCAATGTTCAGAAATTTGTGGGTCTAATCATAGTTTTATACCTATTGTTATTGAAAGAATTTCACCTAATTATTTCTCTAAATGAATTATTAAAATAATTGAATTGTCATTAGATGACTGAAAGTAAGTAATGGAATTTTAAATCATTAATAATATTGTAACGTATATTTCTAATGAAAAATTTAGTTAAAAAATAACGTTAGTTTGTCAAACTAAAATTGTCAATTTGACAATTTTTAATTCCACAAATAATACCCCTTTATTGATTAACTTTAATATTTTTTTTTATCTTAGTTTTTTTTATATTTAATAATATTAATTATTTTAACTTTTTTTATAAAATTAAAATAACAAAAAACCAAACAACTAAATTAAACTATAACTGAAAATGATAATAAATTTATTTTCTTCATTTGACCCTACTTCAAATTTTAATTTTTCATTAAATTGAATAAGAACATTAATTGGAATTATAATTATTCCCCCAATATTTTGATTAATCCCTTCACGTTTTCATATATTATGAAACAATATTATTATTATTTTGCATAAAGAATTTAAAATTTTATTAGGAAGATATAAATCTCAAGGTAGAACTTTAATTTTTATCTCATTATTTTCACTTATTTTATTTAATAATTTCCTTGGGCTATTCCCTTATATTTTTACTAGAACAAGTCATATAACAATAACATTAAGACTAGCTTTACCTTTATGATTAAGATTTATAATTTACGGCTGACTAAATAATTCTATTCATATATTAGCCCATCTAGTACCGCAAGGAACACCCCCAATCCTTATACCTTTTATAGTATGTATTGAAACTATTAGAAATGTTATTCGACCAGGAACATTAGCAATTCGTTTATCAGCTAATATAATTGCTGGCCATTTATCAATAACTTTACTTGGAAACACAGGACCTATAATATCATTAACTTTAATTAATTTATTAATTATTGTTCAAATTTTACTTTTAACTTTAGAAACAGCAGTTGCTATAATCCAATCTTATGTATTTGCTATTTTAAGAACTTTATATTCTAGAGAAGTAAATTAATGTCAATACATAAGAACCATCCGTTTCATTTAGTTGATATTAGCCCTTGACCTTTACTAGGAGCTATTAGAGCAATAACAACTATAATAGGATTAATTAAATGATTTCATTTTTATAATAATAATTTATTATTAATTGGATTAACAATAACAATATTAATTATATATCAATGATGACGAGATATCATTCGAGAGAGGACTTACCAAGGCTTACATACATTTTTAGTGACTAAAGGTTTACGCTGAGGAATAATTTTATTTATCACATCTGAAGTATTTTTTTTTATTTCATTTTTCTGAGGATTTTTTCATAGTTCACTAGCTCCAAGAATTGAATTAGGTTTACTTTGACCCCCTAAAGGTATTCAAACATTTAATCCTATTGAAATTCCTCTATTGAATACATTAATTCTATTAACTTCTGGATTAACAGTAACATGAGCTCATCATAGTCTAATAGAAAATAATTACACTCAAGGACTTCAAAGTTTAATTTTTACTGTTATATTAGGAATTTACTTTACGATTCTTCAAGGTTATGAATATATAGAAGCCAATTTTTCAATTGCTGACTCTATTTATGGGTCTTCATTTTTTATAGCAACAGGTTTTCATGGTTTACATGTTATTATTGGAACAACATTTTTATTAATTTGTACAATTCGACATTTATTAAACCACTTTTCTTCTATTCATCATTTTGGGTTTGAAGCAGCTGCTTGATATTGACACTTTGTTGACGTAGTTTGATTATTTCTATATATTTCTATCTACTGATGAGGTAGATAAATAATTAATATAATATAAAAATTATAATTGACTTCCAATCAAAAAATCTAGAATTCTAGTATAAATAATTAAAATTTTAATTATAATAACAATAATTATTTATTTAATTTTAATTCTTTTAACTACAATCTTAAACCTTATCTCTAAAAAAAGATTTTATGACCGAGAAAAAAGAAGCCCATTTGAATGTGGCTTTGACCCAAAAACTTCTGCTCGATTACCTTTCTCATTACATTTTTTTTTAATTGCAATTATTTTTTTAATTTTTGATGTAGAAATTACTTTATTATTACCTTTAATTGTCACAATAAAAATTTCAAACATTTTTAATTACTCAATTATTTTGATTATTTTTATTTTTATTTTATTATGAGGCCTCTTTCATGAATGAAACCAAGGAGCCTTAAATTGAATTAACTAGGATAGTAGTTTAAATTAAAACATTTGATTTGCATTTAAAAAATATTAATTATTAATTTATCTTAAATAAGAAGCAAATTATTGCATTTAGTTTCGACCTAAAAGTTTGATTTTATTATCCTTATTTTTAATTGAAACCAAATAAGCGGTTTATCACTGTTAATGATAATAATGAGTAAAACTCCGATTAAAGAAATAAGAAAATTCAAGAATAAGCTTCTAACTTAATTCTTAAGCAATGAAATTTTGTTTTTATTTCTATTTATATAGTTTAATAAAAACATTACATTTTCATTGTAAAATTAGAAATTTTCTTATAAATACTTAAAAGTCTTAGACTTCCCTAATCTCTTCAAAATTATACTCTATATAAGCTATTTAAGTAAAAATTTAACAATAAAAATATTAATCAAAAAATTAATAATAATAAATAAATTTTTAAATGATTTAAAGAACATAATTGAATAATAATTAAATTCTTTAAATTTTTACTAAACTGTTGACCTCCATAATACTCAAATCAACCCTGATCACATAATTTAAAATAAACTTTACCTATATATAAAGGTAAAACATTTACACCTAAAGTAGATAAATAAGGTAAATTTCATATTCTTCTTGCAAATAAACTAAAAGTTAAATATTTTAACCTTAGTGAAATATAAGAAATTTTAAATTTAGCTAATTCAAATCCTAACCAACCACCAATTCTAATTGTAATTAAAGTTAATTCTTTTATTAAAAAAGATAAACAAATAAAATAAGGAGTAGAAAAAATTAGTCACGAAAAAATTCTTCCTCTAAATACAACAAATAAAATTAAACCCCTCATTCCCTTTAATATAATAATTCTTCTTTCTTGAATTACATTTAAAGATAAAAAATTAAATCTTCCAATTATTAAATAGTAAGTTAATCGAAACCTATAAGAAACTGTTAAACCAATAGAAATATAAAAAATTATATAAATATAAATATTTAAGTAACTCATTGATATAAATTCAATAACTAAGTCTTTTGAATAAAATCCAGATATAAAAGGAAGACCACATAAAGATAAATTACAAATATTTAAGTATGCACAAGTTAAAGGTAAATGTTTAACTATACCTCCTATAAAACGAATATCTTGACAATTATTCAAATTATGAATAATATTACCTGCACATATAAATAATAAAGCCTTAAATAAAGCATGAATTAATAAATGAAAAAAGGCTAATTGATATTCACCTATAGATAAAATTGATATTATCAATCCTAATTGTCTTAAAGTTGATAAAGCAATAATTTTTTTTAAGTCAAACTCAAAATTTGCCCCTAAACCTGATATAAATATAGTCATAGAAGAAATAAATAATAAAAATATTATTAATTCATTACTAAAAGCAAAATTAAAACGAATTAATAAATAAATACCAGCAGTTACTAAAGTTGAAGAATGAACTAAAGAAGAAACAGGTGTTGGAGCAGCTATTGCTGCAGGCAATCAAGAAGAAAAAGGAATTTGAGCCCTCTTAGTTAATGCCGCCAAAACCACTAAATAACTAATTAATTTTATAATATAATCTTCTTTTATAATATCTAAATAAAAAATAAAATTTCAACTACCAAAATTTAGTATTCATGCAATTGATATAATTAAGGCAACATCTCCAATTCGATTTCTTAAAGCTGTTAATATCCCTGCCCTAAATCTCTTTAAATTCTGATAATAAATTACTAAACAATAAGAAACTAAACCTAAACCGTCTCAACCTAATAAAATAGAAATTAAATTAGGTGAAATAATTAATAATATTATTGATAAAACAAATATAACTACTAATAAAATAAATCGATTTTTATATAAATCTCCTATTATATATTCTTCCCTATAATAAATTACTAAAGAAGAAATAAATAAAACAAATCTTATAAATATTAAAGATATTCAATCAATTAAAATAACAAAAAAAATATTTCTAGAATTTAATACTAAAAAATTTATTTCTAAAATATATCTTAAATTTATAATTAATAAATATAAAGAAGATCTTAATAATATAACTCTTAAATATAAAAACAAATTAAAATAAATAAAATAAATAATCTAAAACAATTAATTATAACTTTAGTACCACAAACTAATATTTTTCTTAAACTATTTAGATAAACCCATTGAACTAAAAATTCTATTTTTAAAAAAAGTAAATTTAAAGGTAAATAATGTAATATTAATAATAAATATTCTCGAATGAATCCTCTATTACATATATATAAACCTGAATAATATAAACCATGTTGAGAATAAGAATATAAAAATAAAGAATATACTGCTCTAAAAAAAGAAATTAAAGATAAAAATAAAATTCTATAAAAACTAAAGCTTAAAATTCTATTAATTAACATAATCTCTCTTATTAAATTTAAAGAAGGAGGAGCTGCTATATTTGAAGAAAGCAATAAAAATCAAATTAAACTCAAATTAGGCATAATATTCAATAAACCTTTATTTAAATACAAACTCCGTCTATGAATCCGTTCATAAGAAATATTAGCTAAACAAAATAAACCTGATGAACATAATCCATGAGCCAATATTATTAATAATGAACCTCATAACCCTCAATAATTTAAAGTTAAAATACCAGCTAAAGCTAAACTTATATGAGAAACCGAAGAATAGGCAATTAAAGATTTTATATCTCTTTGACGAATGCAAATTAATGAAACAAGAAATCCACCTATTAAACAAATCATAATAAAAAAAATATTTAAACTAATTAAAAATTGCTGAAATAAAACTATAAATCGTAATAAACCATAACCACCTAATTTTAACATAATACCTGCTAAAATTATTGAACCAGAAATTGGAGCTTCAACATGAGCTTTAGGAAGTCATAAATGTAAAAAAAATATTGGAATTTTAACAAAAAAAATTAAATTTATACATAAAAATATAAAAAAAGAGTTTAAATTTAAATTTAAACAACTAAACCTCACTAAAAAAAACTTTTCTCTTAAATAAAAAATTATAATTATTATAGGTAAAGATATTAATAAAGTATAAAATAATAAATAAATCCCAGCCTCTAAACGTTCAGGCTGATAGCCCCAACCTATAATTAGAATTAATGTAGGAATTAATCTAACTTCAAAAAATAAATAAAAAATAAATATATTTAATGAAGAAAAAGTTAAATATAACCTTATTAATAAAATAATTAAAATTAATATAAATAAATTATGATATTCATTATTTAAATATAATTTTATTCTTGCTAAAATTATTAATCTACAAATTCAAAAACTTAATAAAATTAATCTATAAGATAATAAATCTATACCTAAAATATAAGAAATTCTAAAAATTTGATAAAACCCTCTATAATTAAAAATTAAAAAGAATGATAAAAGAAAAAATAACCATTGAATTAATCAAAAACAATTTTTAAAACTTAAAGGAATCAATATAATTAATCTTAATAAATATATTATCATAAAAAAGAAAAAGTTAAAATATAATCATTACCATGAACTCGCACTATTAAAATTAATATTGATAATCCTAAAACTCCTTCACATACTCTTATAGTTAAATAAATTATTGAAAAAAAATATTCATAAGTCATATTTCTTAAATAAAAAAATATCCCAAAATATAAAGAAATAACAATAAATTCTAAACTTAAAAGTATTATTAATAAATGCTTACGATTTAAAACAAATATTAAAGCCCCAGAAAAAAACATTATAATTAACATATATATTAACATTAAAGTTTTAATAATTTAAATAAAATATTGGTCTTGTAAATCAAAAATAAGGTTTCTTTTAAAACTTCAGATATAAATAATATTTATCTTTAATCTCCAAAATTAATATTTTTTATAAAACTAATATCTGATATATTAACATTTATCGTATTAATAATTACCATTTCAATTATATTTATTTTCATAAACCATCCATTAACATGTGGATTAATGTTACTAATACAAACTATTATTATTTCTTTAATAAGAAGCCTATTAAGATTAAATTATTGATATTCCTATATCTTATTTTTAATTATAATCGGGGGAATATTAATTTTATTTATTTATATAACTAGAATTGCATCTAATGAAAAATTTAAATTTAATTTTAATATAATAATTTTATTGATAATAAGTTTAATTATAATAGTATTATCTTTATTTTTAGACCAATTTTATATTAACTTAATAAATCAAATTATTGATATAAAATACTTAGATTTTAATCAAAACCTTTATTTTTCAATAATAAAATATTTTAATTTCCCTAATTATTTAATTATAATCATAATAATTATTTATTTATTTATTACATTAATTGCTACAGTAAAAATTACTAACTTTCTATATGGACCATTACGACAAATATTTTAATGAAAATACCAATTCGAAAAACAAGACCTCTGTTTAAAATTATTAATAATTCATTAATTATTTTTCCATCCCCTTCTAATATTTCTTATATATGAAATTTTGGATCATTACTAGGAATTTGTCTTATAATTCAAATTTTCACAGGTTTATTTTTAGCAATACATTATTGCCCTAATATTGAATTAGCTTTTAATAGTGTAGCCCATATTTGTCGAGATGTAAATTACGGTTGATTACTACGGACTCTTCATGCAAATGGAGCATCATTCTTTTTCATTTGTATTTATATTCATATTGGCCGAGGAATATATTATAGTTCTTATAATATAATTGAAACATGATTAATTGGGGTAACAATTTTTTTCTTAACAATAGCTACAGCTTTTTTAGGTTACGTTTTACCTTGAGGGCAAATATCCTTTTGAGGAGGTACTGTGATTACTAATCTATTATCAGCAATTCCTTATTTAGGAAATACTATTGTCCAATGAATTTGAGGGGGATTTGCAGTTGATAATGCAACTTTAACCCGATTTTTTACATTCCATTTTATTTTACCTTTTATTATTTTTGCCTTCATAATTATTCATTTATTATATCTTCATCAAACAGGCTCAAGAAACCCAATTGGAACAAATAGGAATATTGATAAAATTCCTTTTCATCCATATTTTACTTTTAAAGATACATTAAGAGCAATTATTATAATTTTTATATTAATCTTTTTAACATTAAGAAATCCTTATTTATTAGGAGACCCAGATAATTTTACTCCAGCCAATCCTTTAGTTACACCTATCCATATTCAACCAGAATGGTATTTTTTATTTGCTTATGCAATTTTACGATCGATTCCTAATAAATTAGGAGGAGTAATTGCCTTAATTATATCAATTGCTATCTTATACCTTTTACCTTTTATTAACCAAAAAAAATTTTTAAGATCTCAATTCTATCCAATTAATAAATTAATATTTTGAACAATACTTTCTATTATTATTCTATTAACATGAATTGGAGCCCGACCAGTAGAAGATCCTTATATCTTAACAGGACAAATTTTAACAGTAATTTATTTTCTATATTATATTTTTAATCCTATTATTTCTAAAATATGAGACTATATTATTTTTAAATAGTTAATGAACTTGTTATAAGTTTGTATTTTGAAAATATAAAAAAGAGATTAAAATTCTCTATTAACTTATACTAAAAATAATTAACTAAATCATAAGAATGAAAAAAAACATTCTTATTCTACAAAAAAAAATTAAATAATTCAATGAAATAGGTAAATACCCCTTTCAAGCTAAATATATTAATTTATCATAACGATAACGAGGTAATGTTCCTCGGACTCATAATCAAAAAAAAGATAAAAAAGTTAATTTCAAAAAAAATATATAATTAACCAGATTTGCCCCTATAAATAAAAAAATACATATTATTCTTATAAATAAAATATTACCATATTCAGCCAAAAAAATTATAGCAAATCCTCCTCTTCTATATTCAACATTAAAACCTGAAACTAATTCTGACTCCCCTTCTGCAAAATCAAAAGGAGTACGATTTGTCTCAGCTAAACTTGAAACCAATCACATAAAACATAAAGGTATCAATAAATATAAAAATCAAATATATTCTTGATATTTTATTATATCAATTAATCTAACACTTAAAATTAAAAATAAAAAAGATATTAAAATTAAAGCTAAACTAACTTCATAAGAAATTGTTTGAGCAACAGAACGTAAACTCCCTAATAAAGAATAATTAGAATTTGAAGATCAACCAGCTAATATAATTGTATAAACCCTTAATCTAGAAATTGCTAAAAAAAATAAAATTGCTAAATTAAATCTAATATTAATTCTGATAAAAGGTATACATATTCATATAAATAAAGCTAAAAATAAATTCAAAATAGGAGAAATATAATATAAATTAAAATTAGATATTAAAGGATAAATTTGTTCTTTTCTAAATAATTTAATAGCATCACTAAAAGGTTGAATTAAACCAATAAATCCAACTTTATTAGGTCCTTTACGAATTTGAATATAACCTAAAACTTTACGCTCTAATAATGTTAAAAAAGCAATTCTCACTAAAACACAAATAATCAAAATTAAACTAGAAATTAATATTATAATTATATCTTTTAATATCAAGTATTATTTGTAATATAAATTACATTTAAAGATTCTAAATCTATTACACTAATCTGCCAAAATAATTAATTTCATTCAAAATAAAAAATTTAATTATATTATTTGGTCCTTTCGTACTAAAATATTAAATTTAATTAAAGATAGAAACCAACCTGGCTCATACCGGTTTAAACTCAGATCATGTAAAATTTTAAAAGTCGAACAGACTTAATTAATTAGCTTCTGCACCAATTATAAATTTTAATCCAACATCGAGGTCGCAAACTTTATTATCAATTAGAACTCTCTAATAAAATTACGCTGTTATCCCTAAGGTAATTTAATCTTTTAATCAAAATTTTTGGATCAAATATTTATTAATTTATATAAATTAAATAAAAAAGTTTATTAAATTTTTTAATCACCCCAATTAAATAATTTTTAAATACAAAAAAATTAATTCTAAACCTTTTATACTAAAAACTATAAAACTCTATAGGGTCTTCTCGTCTTTTAATAAAATTTAAGCTTTTGAACTTAAAAATAAATTTTTATAATAATTAAATAGAGACAGTTATTTTTTCATTCAACCCTTCATTCCAGCTTTCAATTAAAAAACTAATGATTATGCTACCTTAGCACGGTCAAAATACCGCGGCCATTTAAATTAATCATAGGGCAGACCAGACTTTAAATTTAAAACAAAAAGACATGTTTTTAATAAACAGGTGAAAAATAATTTGCCGAATTCCTTTATTTAACCATAAAAAAAATTATATTAATATAATTATATATACTAATTTTATCATTATTTCTAAATTTTTAATATTTAAATTTATATTTTAATAAAAAATTTATAGAAAATAAAAATTATAATTTTAAATATAAATTATAACATACTTTTAAATATGAAAATTATTAATCCTAATTTTATAATATAATTTATAATCTAATAAAAATTTATTTTTAAGCTCATCCCTAAAAATATTCTATATTAATAAATATAAAAATAATTAAATATAATTATATTAATTAATAAATAAATTAAATTTTTTTCTTAAAAAACTAGATATATTTAAAAACGAATAACATTTCATTACAAAAAAAATATTAAAAATTATTTATTTCACAATAAAATTTTTAATTTTTTAGCTCTTTTAAATTCGAGAAAATTAAATCAATAATTATTTTTAATAAACCCTGATACACAAGGTACAAAAAATAAATTTTTCTTTTTAAAATTGAAAATTTTCTTTCACAATACTTTAATCTATCATAAACTAAATTTTTTCACTTAATTTAATAAAAATTATTTTATTTAAATTAATAATTATAAAATTAAAAAATCAATAAATTACAAATTTCAAATTAAATTGAATTTCACAATTAACTTTTTAATGTAAATAAAATGCTTTATAATCAAGCTCTAATCTGATAATCTAGATTTACTTTCCAGTAAATCTACTTTGTTACGACTTATTTCATATTAAATGAAAGCGACGGGCGATATGTACATATTTTAGAGCCAAAATCAAATTAATTAATTTATTAAAATTACTTTCAAATCCAAATTCAAACCTTTAATAAAAAAAATTTTCCAAAAATATATTTATTGTAACCCATTTCTACTTATATATAAATTGCACCTTGATCTGACTAATTTTTTAATTTAAAATCTTAAATATTTATAATTTTAGTAAAATACTTAATTACGATGATATACAAATTAATAATATAAATAAATTAAATCGTGGATTATCATTTACAGAACAGGTTCCTCTGAAAAGACTAAAATACCGCCAAAATTTTTAATTTTTAAGAACATAACTAATACTAATTTAGTATTTTTAATTACATTTAAAATAATAGGGTATCTAATCCTAGTTTACTAATTAAACTTATAAACTTCATTTTAAAATTAAAATTTATCCTTAAAATTTAAAATTTCACTTAAAAAATCCTATATAAAAATTATTCATAATAAAACTAATTTTTACTAATAAAATTAAATTATATCATTTTAATAACCGCAACTGCTGGCGCAAATTTTGTTAATACTAATTATTATTTCTAAATCTAAATTTCCTTAATATATAAATATAATTACTATAATATTCTTCTAAAAAATAACTTATATATAATTAAAAATAAAATTTAATTTCTAAGCTAAAATAAAACTTTTAATAAAATTTTTATTTCATAAACATCCTTATCTTTCCTGCCCGCAAAAAATCTTCACTAACTGAAATTGAAAACAAAATTTTTAAAAAAATTTAAAAATAATTTTTTTAATCTCAATTCATTAATAGTTTGAGTAACTATTCAATATACCTCATCGATCCATTCGATAAGTTATACTATGAAGCCTTTAATTTATTTAAATAAAATTAAATTCATTCAATAAATTTAAATAAATTAATTATTATTCTAGTTTAATCTAGATACCAACTTTTTCCTTAATTTAATATTAAATTTAAATAATTTTATTTTACAATTCAAAATACTAATTTCACCTTATAAGTTAACTTTCTCACATAGTCCATTACCTAACTTACCCCATAAGTTAAGGAAAAAAGCTTTTTCTCATGGTCCATTACTTAACTTACCCCATAAATTAAGGAAAAAAGCTTTCTCTCACAATTAGATGCCTAACTTAACCCATAGATTAAAGAAAAGCTTTCTCTTACAATTAGATACCTAACTTACCCCATAAGTTAAGGAAAAAAGCTTTTTCTCACGGTCCATTACCTAACTTACCCCATAAGTTAAGGAAAAAGCTTTTCTCACGATTCAATTCTTAATTTACCCCCATAAATTAAGGAAAAAGCTTTATCTCACAGTCCATTACTTAACTTTACGATTCATCACCTAACTCAGTCCATAAAATTAAGGAAAATTTTTACCTCATAATTAAATGCCTAACTTAACCCATAAATTAAGAAAAAGCTTTCTCTTACAGCCCATTACCTAACTTACCCCATAAGTTAAGGAAAATTTTTATTCTAATTCAGAAATTTTTATTTTTAACTATCATAAAATAAAAATTAACAATTTAACTAAAATCTTAATGTAAAAAAAGTGAACATAAAAAAAAATACAGTCATTTTTTTAAACAGACAAAAATAAAAATTTCAATTTTTTTGACGACGTTGATACTAAAAAATGGCCCAAACTTTGATGTAAAATCGAATCGCAATCAAGCGCTTGACTCAAATCGTAATGAACAAAAAAAAAATGCTAGGGTTTTTCGCAATTGATAAAAGTAATTTTTTTACATTTAAATAGTCATTCATTTTAATTTTTAAAAATTGTTTTAAATTTTCAGTGTAATATATTTTTTTTTTTTGAAAAAAAGCTTTCTCTAACCAAAGATAAAACTTTTATTAAAATATAATTTTTATAAACATAAATACTATATATATCTCAAAATTTCTAAATTTTTATCTTTAATTTTTTTATTTTTCAATAAAAATAAAACAATTTTTAATTAAAATTAATTTTAACTCCTAAAAAGGTTTAATTTATTATTGAAAAATAGGGTTTTTTTTTTTTTTTTTTTTTGTTTCAATTCATATATAAAAATTAAATTAATTAAAAATACAATTAATATTTAATTAATTAATACTTAAAATAAATTTATACGTTATATATATATAAATATACTATGGTTAAATTAAACATTATAGATTCTCCATTCATAGACTAGGAAACTCACAATTAAACATTAAAATATTCTTTTTTGGGATTTTCAATTTAAGACTTTAAAATTGTTAATAGTCTTCAGTATATATAGCAATCGTATTAATTTATAAGTTTAATTATTTATAAAGTATTATTACTTATATATATATAATGTTACTAGAAACTATTACCATAGATCAAAGACCTCATATTAAATATACTCTTGGGTGATATATACATTTCTATTATATTAATTAGTTAAACATTTATATCAGTAAAATCGATATGTTTGAAATTTTTGAAGAAAATACCTAACGTTGTTTGACTTTTCCTATGATTGCAAAAAAAAATTGCAAAAATTTTAAACAAATCCCGTTACATAAAAATGCAAAAAAATTGCAAAAATTACGCAAAAATCGTCCAAAATTCAACATTTTTTCACCCTCAAAAAATATAATTTTTCATTAAAATTTTAGTTATTATGAATTTTTATGTTTAACAAAAAACACTTTTAATAAAAAAAT